GTTTTTTGTTGCTGTCGAAAAAAGGAGAAGTCCAACTCCTAATAAAATAGGTACTGGGAGTGGAATGAAAGGGATGATCCATGAATATTGATATGTATGTTCCATAAAATAAAAAATCCTTTTTATTTTATTCTTCAATTTTTTATTTCTTATTCACTGGTTTGTATATATATTTTTTTTTCAAAGGGGCCAATATAAAAGCACGATATTTTAAACCTAAATATAAATTTTTTGAATTAGTATAATCCTTCAGAAATCTTTGAAAAGAAATATATATTCAAATAAAAAAAAATGAAAAGTGATTAAATAATATTACTAAGTTACTGTAAAAAAAAATTATTTGTCTTTTTTTTTTATTACTACTAAATAAAATTGTGATTTTATGCAGATACAGAAAAAGTTAATTATAATTCCGTATTCTAATAATTTATATACATATATTAAGAATAGAACAAAGATTTACACGCAAAAAAATACTTAAACTTAATATTAATTATATACTAAAAAACCTTTACCTAAAACAAAGGTTTTTTATTTTGATTATTTAGAATTATTAAGGAAGAAATTTGAATTATGGAATTGAGTGATTGTCTTCCAGTACACTAAGTGAGCTTTTTTTAGTTGCAAGAAAGATTATTATAATCGATATTTTTTTTACATATGATGTGAAGAAATCTCATAATTTTTTGATAATCTAATCTAGATTAATTAAATGAGCACTATCGTACGGATTTCAAACGTTAAATAACAAAAATTGAATAACCAAATAAAAAAAAAAAAAAGTAAAAAACAGTTAGGTTTTAAACTTTTGAATGTCTTTTTTGTTTTGAAAATAATATATAATAAAATTTGAAAGAAAAAAAAAAACTCGATATGGCGTACGAAAGAATAGAATAATAAATGTCTTTGACATCCAATTATACCACTGAAAAACTTTTTTCATTTTTGAATGGCAGTTCCAAAAAAACGTACTTCTATCTCGAAAAAGCGTATTCGTAAAAAAATTTGGAAAAGGAAGGGATATTGGACATCGTTGAAAGCTTTTTCGTTAGGGAAATCACTTTCTACAGGTAATTCAAAAAGTTTTTTTGTACAACAAAATAAATAAAAAACACTATAATAATTAGAATTAGAATTAGCCTAACTTAAAAACCAATTTTTTAGAATACATAAAAAAAAATGTGAACCAAAAGAGGAGAAAAAAAAAAAAGACAATATATAGAAAAAAAAGAAAGGTTTACATTTTTTGAGTTCAAAAAAAAAGGGGGGGATTCTTATTTTCCCCATCACTACCTTATAAATAAAGATCTTTGATTTACTCATAATGAGTAAATCAAAGATCTTTAAGCAAAATGAATAGGTTCTTCAAATTAATTAATTTAAGTAAAAAAAAATTATGTTTGTACAATATAAAAAGATGCATCAAAATAAATATTTTTATAATTATTTTTTTTTTTCAATTTCTCTTGAGCAATCAGGAAAATCTTATTTTATTTCAAATTTATAAGAATTTTGGCGAAGTTTTAATTTTTAGAAAAAGTATTTTTTTTTTTAATGGAACTGAGAAATGCTTTTTATCATTTTTTTAATCATATAAATGAAAAAAAAAATGATAAAGAGCATTTAGGGTTTTGTCGTTGGGTTGAAGTCCCAATTACTTAAATTTAGTTAACTTTTGCATTGTATTCTACAAAAAAATATAAAGGACAAAAAGTGAATTTAAATAATTTTAAATAACTCAGAAAAAAAAAAAGATCTTAATTGAATTAAAACCTACAAGACCTATTTAACAAGTTTTTATTCATTAAATCAATTGTAAATTCCGGTCAATTGGCTAAATTTTCATCTCGACGATTGAATAAAAACTTGTTAGTATTGTTTTGAACAAGTTGCCGCTATGGTGAAATTGGTAGACACGCTGCTCTTAGGAAGCAGTGCTAAAGCATCTCGGTTCGAGTCCGAGTAGCGGCATAAGATCTTATAAAAGAGATATTATAAGTTTTATAATCAAAATAATACCCGACTTTTTTTATAAAATCGGGTAAAACCTAGTATTAATTTATTAATTTTTAACAAATTTTTTATGATTTTTTCAATTTTAGAGCACATATTAACTCATATATCTTTTTCGGTCGTTTCAATTGTATTGACAATTTATTTTTTAACTTTATTAGTTAATTTAGATGAAATCATAGGATTTTTTGATTCGTCAGATAAAGGAATCGTAATTACGTTTTTTGGTATAACAGGATTATTATTCACTCGTTGGATTTATTCAGGACATTTTCCATTAAGTAATTTATATGAATCATTAATTTTTCTTTCATGGGCTTTTTCAATTATTCATATGGTTTCCTATTTTAATAAAAAAAAAAAAAATCACTTAAACGCAATAACTGCGCCAAGTGCTATTTTTATTCAGGGTTTTGCTACTTCAGGTCTTTTAAACAAAATGCCTCAGTCTGCAATATTAGTACCAGCTCTCCAGTCCCAGTGGTTAATGATGCACGTAAGTATGATGATATTAGGCTATGGCGCTCTGTTATGCGGATCATTATTATCAATGGCTCTTCTAGTGATTACATTTCGCAAAGTCGGACCTACTTTTTGGAAAAATAATAAAAAAAAAAAATTTTTATTAAATGAATTATTTTCATTTGATGTATTTTACTACATAAATGAAAGAAATTCTATTTTACTACAACAAAATATTAATTTGAGTTTTTCTAGAAATTATTATAGGTATCAATTGATTGAACAATTAGATTATTGGAGTTTTCGTATTATTAGTCTTGGATTTATCTTTTTAACCGTCGGCATTCTTTCAGGAGCTGTATGGGCTAATGAGACATGGGGTTCATATTGGAACTGGGATCCAAAAGAAACTTGGGCATTTATTACTTGGATCATATTCGCAATTTATTTACATATTAAAACAAATAGGAATGATAGGGGTATAAATTCTGCAATTGTGGCTTCGATAGGTTTTCTTTTAATTTGGATATGCTATTTTGGCGTCAATCTTTTAGGAATAGGTTTACATAGTTATGGTTCTTTTACATCGAATTAAATATAAATAAAACCGTAAAAAAAAAAAAAAGAATCCGAATTCAAATAAATAAAGAATAGCATCTATATCTAACTTCATATAAGTATAAGAAATCAAATTTAGTTTTTAGTAGTAAATAATCAAGAACCTTTTGAATCAAGTAGTACAATGATTCAAAAGGTTCTCACAATACAAAGACCAAAGACTTCTGATTACAATTCAATTTAATCCTTTTTTTTATCTCTTGAAAACTATCCATAAAAGTAATTAGATAAAATGGATTCGACCTTATCACTTACTAATGAGAGCACAAAATCAGGATAAATCCCAATACCAATTATGGGTAGAAGAATGGAGATTGAAAGAAATAACTCGCGGGGTCCAGAATCAAAAAAAGAAAAGTTTTTGACATTAATTAACTTGTATCCATAGAACATTTGGCGTGACATAGATAATAAATATATAGGAGTTAATATCATTCCAATTGCCATTACAAAAATAATTAAAATTTTTGAAATTAAGAAATATTTTTGGCTGGTAATTATGCCAAAAAAAACGATTAATTCTGCAACAAAACCACTCATGCCTGGCAATGCAAGGGAAGCCATCGATAAGATAGTAAACATTGTAAATATTTTTGGAATCGCGATAGCCATTCCACCCATTTCATCAAGATAAACAAGCCGAATTCTATCATAACTCGCTCCTGCCAAGAAAAAAAGTGCAGCGCCAATAAATCCATGGGAGATTATTTGTAAAATAGCTCCATTAAGTCCAGGATCCGTTATAGAACTAATACCTATAATTATAAAACCCATATGAGATACAGAAGAATAGGCTATTCTCTTTTTTAAATTACGTTGACCGGGAGATGTTGAAGCTGCATAAATTATTTGGATTGTACCCACTACCATCAACCACGGAGAAAACATAGAATGAGCATGAGGTAATAATTCCATATTGATTCGAACCAACCCATATGCTCCCATTTTTAATAAGATTCCAGCGAGAAGCATACAGGTACTGTAATGCGCCTCGCCGTGGGTGTCAGGTAACCAAGTATGTAAAGGTATAATCGGTGATTTGACGGCAAAAGCAATAAGAAATCCAATATAAAATAGTATTTCGAGTGTAACAGGATAGGATTGATTAGCTAAGAGTTCTAAATTTAATGTTGGGTCGTTCGAACCATATAAACTTATACCTAAAACTCCTATTAATAAAAAAATAGAACTTCCTGCCGTGTATAAAATAAATTTTGTAGCTGAATACAGACGTTTCTTTCCACCCCACATGGCTAAAAGTAGATAAACGGGAATTAATTCTAATTCCCACATGATGAAAAAAAGGAGAAGATCCCGAGAAGAAAATGATCCTATTTGACCGCTGTACATTGCTAACATCAGGAAATGGAATAATCGGGAATCCCGCGTAACTGGAAAAGCCGCTAAAGTGGCTAAAGTAGTAATAAATCCCGCCAATAAAATCGTTCCTATAGAAAGTCCATCTATTCCCATTCTCCAGTAAAAATCTAATAAATTGATCCATTTATAATCTTCGGACAGTTGAATTAATGGATCGTCCATTTTAAAATTATAACAAAAAGCATAGGTCGTTAGAAGAAGTTCTAAAATACAAATGCATATAGTATACCATTTATTGACTTTATTTCCCCTATGTGGGAGAAATAACATTAACGAACCGGCAGATATTGGAAAAACAACAATTATTGTTAACCAAGGAAAATCATTCGTGGTAAAGACAAGATACACCAGGTCCAAAGAACGCGTACTCAAAAAAAAATATATAAATAAAAAAAATATAATTGAATTTTTTTGAGTACGAGTACTTGTCAATAAAAAAATCAAATGTATTCAAAATTTATTCAAATGAGGTTTTCGGTAACGTATCAATAAGCTAGACCCATACTTCGGGTTGTTTCATGCCATAAATAAACCCGAACGCTCAAAAAATCCGTTGGACATGCGGATTCACATCTCTTACAACCAACACAGTCCTCGGTTCTTGGAGCGGAAGCTATTTGCTTAGCTTTACATCCATCCCAAGGTATCATTTCTAATACGTCTGTAGGGCATGCTCGGACACATTGAGTACATCCTATACAGGTATCATAAATTTTTACTGAATGTGACATAGGATCAATAGTTTTTTTAATGTCATAAATTTTCAATCTAGTAAACTTCTAACTGAATGATATATTAAAATACTAGATGAAGCAATGATTTCCTTTAATAGAATTTTTGTAATGAATTCTGGCTCAATTGATAAAAAATGGGGCTAAAATACTTGGATTTCTGAGATTGTCACAAATATAATCTAGTAGGTCAGAACCTATTATATATGCAAATTTCAATCTATAATTTTTTTTATGCTACTTATTTAATAAGGTCGATTGATTGATGCGAGTTGATTTTCTATTACGATAAATTGACGAGACTATAGCTAATCCAATAGCTGCTTCAGCGGCTGCAATTGCTATAACAAAAATGCAGAAAATATCCCCTTTTAATTGGGAATTATCAAAAAAATCAGAAAATGTTACGAAATTCATATTAACTGCATTCAGTATAAGTTCAAGACACATAAGAGCCCTAACCATATTTCGACTCGTGATCAATCCATAAAGACCAATCAAAAATAAATAGGCACTCAAAACAAGTACATGTTCGAGTATCATTCAGCAACTCCTTATCAATTTGGATTCATTTAAATATGAAAAATAATTCACCGGATTCAATCAACTTCAACTAGAATATAACAAAAAAGTACGAATAAAAACTATATTAGGTAAAAAAAAAATTCAAATATATATCAAATATAAAAATTAATATTTAAAATATGAAGTAATATTCAATCCAATTTAATTGAATGAACGGAAAAAATCTCATAACATACACAAAGTTTTCTTTGGTCTTTACTAATTCAAACGTTTTTTATTGACGAGCCACAGAAATTGCACCTATCAAAGCAACTAAAAGAATTATTGAAATGAGTTCAAATGGAAGAAAAAAATCTGTTGATAAATGAATTCCTATTTGTTGACTATTACTTATTAAATCTTGCTCTAGAATCTGGTTTAATCTTGTAGTCCAAATAACCCCGTACCATGACGTATCGAGAATAGTAGACATTAATGAGAAAAGAATAGTTGTACAAACCAACGAAGTAATCCCATTCCCAACGGTCCACAGATTTGAATCTGTGGAATATTCTGAATCATTCATGAACATCACAGCAAATATTATTAAAACATTTATGGCCCCCACGTAAATAAGGAGTTGTGCAGCAGCTACAAAATGGGAATTTGATAGAATATACAATAAAGATATACAAACAAGAACAAATCCTAAGGAAAAAGCTGGAAATATTGGGTTGGGAAGTAAGACCACTCCCAGACCTCCTATTAGAAGACTAGATCCCAGAAAAACTAAAAGAAAATCATGTATTGGTCCAGGCAAATCCATTATATTATTAAAATAAGAAAAAAATCGAAATCCTTTTCATGACCTTATTAATTTAACCGGGAAATTCGTTTTTAATATGTTTCTAATAGAGTGAAATTAGAATCTAATGGATATGAATTGATGTAGATACAATTATTAGACAGTTTCTCTTTTTTTATTCTAAAGTGTATTTTCAACCTATCTATTTCAAGAAAGTAATTACGAATATATTATATTAAAAGAATGAGCCTTAATACTTAATATTATTATATAAATACAAATTTTAAATTAAATTCTTTATATAATTCAAAAATTTTAAAATTTTTTTTTAATCAAATTAATGGGTTTACCCATTTATTCTTTGAGGTGAATTCAAAATTGTTCGAATAGTGTAATCATCAATTACTGACACTGGTAAACGACCCAAAGCTATTTGATTATAATTCAATTCGTGACGATCATAAGTTGAAAATTCATATTCTTCAGTCATTGACAAACAATTTGTTGGACAATACTCAACACAATTACCACAAAATATACAAATTCCAAAATCAATACTGTAATTAAGCAATCGTTTTTTTCGAATATTAGTTTCCAATTTCCAATCAACAACAGGCAGATCTATAGGACATACTCGAACACATACTTCACAAGCAATGCATTTATCAAATTCAAAATGGATTCGACCACGGAAACGTTCCGATGTTATTAATTTTTCATAGGGATATTGAATAGTTACAGGTAAACGATTTGTGTGGGATAAGGTAATCATGAAACCTTGACCAATATACCTTGCAGCTCGTAGGGTTTGTTGACCATAATTCATGAACCCGGTTATCATAGGAAGCATATTGTAATTATCTATGAATAATTTTATCTTTGTTTCTTTCTCTTGTTTAAAACAAATAATGAATGTGTTGGATTCATTTTCAATTTATAGTGAAAAGAGTTGGAAAGAAGTTGTTAATAATAGATTACCAAGGGAAATAGGTAAAAGAAATTTCCATCCAAGATTTAATAGTTGATCCATTCTTAGCCTAGGTAAAGTCCATCTTGTTGCGATAGAAATGAACAAGAACAAATAAGTTTTAGCTAATGTAATAAAGATACCAATTGTTGTTCCAAAAATTTGATCCCTTTGAAATAGCTCCAGAATAGATATATACGGAATCGAAATATTCCAACCGCCTAAGTATAGAACTGTTACAAATAATGAGGAAATTAATAGATTTAGATAAGAAGCAACGTAAAATAAACCAAATTTGATACCTGAATATTCAGTTTGATAACCTGCTATTAATTCTTCTTCCGCTTCTGGTAAATCAAACGGTAACCTCTCGCATTCTGCTAGGGAAGAAATTAGAAAAATGATAAAACCTATAGGTTGACGCCACAAATTCCATCCCCAAAAACCATATTTTGATTGTGCCTCAACTATATCAACTGTACTTAAACTGTTAGATAATCCTAGTCGGTGATAACATTACTATTTTCACCGCTATTACAAAACCGTACATGAGGTCTTCGCCTCATACGGCTCCTCGGGGGCCATAAATAAATCTAAGGACCAGATTAGTATTATTTAGATGGATATGATGTGTTCTAAAATGGATTAAAGGATTAAATAGAAATATATCTGGGATCCCGAATTATACCAATGGAATTCTGTCTGCTCAAATTCTAAGAATAAAAAAAGCGCGTCGGAATTCATCTCATCCTTTACAAATTGGAATTTCTATTTGTTGAGTAATAACTTAATCCTTTAATAAAATACTCCTTGTAAAAATAAAAAAAGGTATTTAAGCCCATCGTGATTTTCGATTACGAAAAAGAATTAGATATCCTATTAGTTTATTATTCATGACAGAAATTATATTTTATTTTCGAAATATATAAAAAAAAAAAAAAGATCCTTGTTTCGTTCCTATTCTTCTTTCTTTTTTAGAAAAAAGTCGGTGGATTTATAAAAAATAAAGGATTATTTCGTTTCTGATAGTCATTATATTTATAGGTGGATAGGAGCATACTTTGAATCGGAATCTTGGGGAGTACTGTCTGATCATTTCTACAAATTTCAAGCCCCAATTAACCTTCTTTTTTTTATCTTATGTTATGCATAAATATCCTTTTCAATTTGGTTAATCTCTATTACAAATTCTTTGTGTATTTTGGTGTTTCTAACCATCCGCTCACTTTGTAATAAATGTATGTTAATCTATATAACTGATAGTAAAAACGTTATACGGTTAAATATTTTTAACCCGCTTCAAGCCAGGATGACTAATCAACCAACCTTGGGGTAAAGTGATTATTACGCTTATGTTTATTTCCGTTTAACCTTTGTACATAGGAAATGAGACTCAATTTTTCTTTTTACTGCTAATTTCTGAGCAGTTTTTTTCACTCATATATAACTATCAAATTCCTTTTATTTAAGATTAACCTGAAAGATAACTATATTTATATATTCCGTGAGTCGTCTAGAAGAAACGGAATAGTAAAAATAAACGTTTAGGTTTCAACGAATCGCACGTAGAGATATTGATAAAACACATAGAGTTAATGGTATTTCATAACTAATCGATTGGGCAGCAGCTCGCAGACCACCTAAAAAAGAATATTTATTATTTGATCCATATCCTGACATAAGAAGTCCAATAGGAGCAATACTTGAAATCGCAATCCATAAAAAAATACCGATATTGAGATCCGCTAAAACAAGGTTATTGCTAAAGGGAATTACTGAATAACTTAGTAAAATTGAGATAACTGCTATAGATGGTCCAATACTAAATAAAGGAGGATTTCCTCTCGATGGACGAAGATTTTCTTTAAAAAGTAGTTTTGTCCCGTCGGCTAGAGCTTGAAGAATTCCCAACGGGCCGGCGTATTCAGGTCCAATACGTTGTTGTATCCCTGCAGATATTTCTCTTTCTAACCACACAATTACTAGTACACCTGTTATGATTCCCAATATAAGAGAAAATATAGGGACAAATATCCATATGAGTCCATAGACCTCTTTTAAAGATTCCAATCTAACAAAAGAATTTAGAGTTTGGACTGCTGTTGCATAAATTATCATTTTAACGATCAACTTCTCCCATAATTATATCTATGCTACCGAGTATCGTCATAATATCAGCCAATTTCATTCTTTTAACTAGTTCAGGAAGAATTTGCAAATTAATAAAACCCGGTGGTCGGATTTTCCATCTCCAAGGAAAACCAGTTTGATCTCCTATGAGAAAAATTCCTAATTCCCCTTTTGGGGCTTCAACTCTTACATAAAGTTCTTGTTTCGATAATTCAAAAGTAGGAGCGGGCTTTTTACTAATGAATCGATATTCAAAATCATTCCATTCTGGATTCCTTTTTCTATCAAAGCCTCGGCTTTCTAAATTTTCATAGGGACCCCCCGGAAGTCCTTCCAGAGCCTGTTGAATAATTTTTATGGATTCTGTCATTTCGCTAAGTCGTACTAAATACCGAGCTAATGAATCTCCTTGGTTTTGCCACTGAATTTCCCATTCAAATTCATCGTAAGACTCATAACGATCAACTTTACGAAGATCCCATGGTATTCCGGATGCGCGTAGCATTGGTCCGGATAAACCCCAATTTATTGCTTCTTCCCCACCAATAATCCCAACTCCTTCAACCCGTTCTAAAAAAATAGGATTTCGTGTAATAAGTTTTTGATATTCAACAACTTCTGTTAAAAAATAATCACAAAAATCCAAGCATTTATCTATCCAACCATAAGGTAAATCAGCCGCTATTCCTCCAATACGAAAAAAATTATGCATCATTCTCATACCGGTGGCAGCTTCGAATAGATCATATACAAATTCTCGTTCTCTGAAAATATAGAAAAAAGGAGTCTGTGCACCAATATCTGCCATAAAAGGACCGAGCCATAACAGATGAGAAGCTATACGACTCAATTCTAGCATAATTACTCTGATATAGCTGGCCCTTTTAGGAACTTGAATATTTCCCAATTGTTCTGGTCCATTTACTGTGATTGCTTCTGTAAACATAGTAGCTAAATAATCCCATCGCGTTACATAAGGTAAATATTGTATAATTGCTCGGTTTTCTGCAATTTTTTCCATTCCTCGGTGTAAATAACCCAATATGGGTTCACAGTCAACAACATCCTCACCATCTAGAGTAACAATTAATCGAAGAACCCCATGCATGGATGGGTGGTGAGGTCCCATATTGACTATCATAAGATCTTTTCCTGTAACTGGTCTCTTCATAAGTTTTTCCTTGATTCGTTCTGGCATGAATTAGATTGCTGAAAAAGAAGTTTATCAAAAAATTCAAGATCTAAAAAATTAACTAATTCACACTTTTTGAATTTAACGCGTTTTTAATTCCCGAATATTCAACTGATTAATTAATTCTTTATAACGTACTCCATTTTTTTTTGACAAATAAGCCAGCAGTCGTTGACGTTTTCCCAGAATTTTTCGTAGACCCCTCTGAGATAAATAATCTTTTCTGTGCAATTCCAAATGTGAAGTAAGTCTTCGTATCTTATTAGTAAAACTGAATACTTGAAATTCAACAGATCCCCTGCTTTCTTCTTTTTGTTCTTGAAATGAAATGAATGCATTTTTTATCATAAAAATAAAGCCTTCCCTTTTTAATATGAATTGAAAGATATGAATTTTACTGATCAGTAATAATAATGTTAGTTTTTTTGTACAAGGATCTTAATTTAATTATCAACTTCTTAATTCTTCATTTTATAAAAAAAAATCTAAATTTAGATCTAAAAAAGTAGGATTTTGTTAATTTATTTATGGATCCGCTCTGATTGGTATCTATGTCATTGATTAAATTAATATAATGTATAAAGATTTAATTTAAAACAATCCCTCATATTTCATACAGTTGTTTTCATATACCGTAACTTAATATATTATATATAGTAAAAAGGATCTATCATTAATGAATTGGAAATCGTGTATACATGTGTATTCTTATCATACTGAAATGATTTCCATTAGTAGTATTAAACCAATAGCGATTCATACAAGCTAAATCTTCTAATCTAAAATTGGGCCAAAGAAAGGATTTTAATTTAATTAGGTTTTTTTTATCCTTAGCAAGATCTTTCTTTTTATACAAAACTGTGGTCAAGTTTTGAATATTCTTATTAAATCTTGAATTTCTATCCCTCGCATTTTTTTTTTTTAAGTTGAAACAAATTAGAATTCTAAATTCTCTACGTCGTTTAGGGGATAGAATATTTTCAGGAACAAAGAAATCATAATTGTTTTTTTTTCTATTTACAGTTTTGTTTTGATATTTTGTAATGGATTTTTCAAATTTTTTTTTTTCAATATAGCTTTTTTTTTTGTATCTTTTACTTTTTTTGTGTTTATTTTTATGAACCAACGAAATACCTATGGTTCTATATATAATAAGTTGTCCATCGTTTTGTACAGACAAACGGACAGGTTCAATAATCAATATTCCTTTTTTCATTAATTTTGCAAAAGTGAAATTCTTCTCACTCATTAGAATGTCTAGGCTCATCTCTCCTCTTTCAATCGAAGATATCGCTATTTCGTTTGGATTTTTTAGTCTAACCAAGAGACAGTATACTTTTACATTATTGAGAATTTTTTGATTAAAAAAACAATTCCATCTCAATTGAAAACGTGAATATCTTGTGAGAAATAAATCAAGTTCCGCTTCTGTATTGCTTTTGTATTGTTTTTTATTTTTACGTTTTTTTATCGTTGATTCTTCATAATTTTCTTCAATATTTTTTTCTTGGTTTGATAGAGCTGATTCTGGATTTTTTTTTTTTTCTTTATCTGATTCAAGCTCCACTTGACCGGCCGATTCTTTTTCTTCTTTATTTAGATTATAAAATCTAAGGGCTTTTTTTTCATTTGATGGTATAAAACCTTTTTTCTTTCGAGTGATCTTTTTATTAACATTTATGTTTTCATTAAAATTTAAAAGAAGTAATTTGATTGGTATGACCCACGGCTTCATTTTATATGTACTAGAAAATAAGAAAAATTCTGGAAAGAAAAAAAATTCAAAATTTGTTATACGACGATTTAGTATTTCTTCATTCATTCCCATCCAATCAAAAAAGAAACTTTTTTGATTGGCAAGACCCGTCTTAGTTATTTTATCAATTCTTTGATAATTCTGAACTTTAGTATTAATATATTTTTTTTTACTCTTGCTATCAACCCAAGGTTCAATATTTGCTTTTTTTGTAACCCAAAAGTTTATAATTCTCCAATCCAAATATTTTCTATGCCGAATTTCCCCTATACCCCGAATATTATATTTTTCTAGAAAACAAGAGACTAAACAATTATCTAGAGCAATGCCTATAGACATGTCAAAAATTTTTTCTGTAGAATTAATGGATTTGTAACAAAAAAGATTATATATAGAATCTTTTTTTAAATTATGTTTTGGATTTAATAACGAGTCGGCCTCAAAAAAACTTTGTTTTTTGTAATTATCAAATTTCTTTTTTTCATATGAATCCTCTTTGGTTAAACTTGGATTTAGAACTAGAGAATCTTGGTTTATTTTCTTTTTCCATTTTTTGGTTCCTAATCTAGCCCACGTAATCTTAGGTAAATTGTATTGATAATTACTTCGTAACCAGTTTTTCCATTGATTTACTTCGGAATTTAAAAAGGTTTGATCTTTTAATTCATAATGAAAGATTCCTTGTTTTTGAAAAAAATCCTTTATTTGATTCTTAACAAAAAAGGATGTTATGCATATGTTATATTCAAGAACAGCCTTTAATTTAGAAAAGTTCCTAACTTTAATTTGTGATAATTTGTAAAATACATATGCTTGTGATAAAGAGCATAGGTCATAACTCATTTTTTTTTTATTGGATATTAAATTTTTTATAGTCGAAATAAAATAAATAGTATTTTTTTTTTTTTTTTTTTTTTCTCCATTTTCTTCAGTCTTGTAAATATATTTATCAAGAATTGTTTTTGTTGATTCAAAAAACAGTTGTGTAGTAATTTTTTGAATATTAATGATACCTAGAAAAATTGCTATAGACAGTTGTTCAATCCAAAATTTAAAAAAAAATATAGATTTACGAATTAATCGGGTATTTTTTCTTTTTAATGTCTGCCAAATTTTTTTTGATGACTCAATTATTTTAGAATCATAATGCAGTTTGTTACAACTATTAGTTAGGTTTTGTTTTTCTTTTGAAATTTCTTCTATTTGATTTCTTATTGTCTTTATTCTATCAATCAAATTTTTTATTTTGTTTTCGCTGAGTGAATAATTTGTCCACTCCATAGATTTATTTTCAACAGATAGTTCATGAATCATCTGATTACTCATGATTGAATCTTTTTTAGTTTCATTTAATTCATATATTTCTCTCGGGCCAAATAATGGAATTAGATTTCGTTTTGAAAGGTCTTTTATTTTTCCTTTTATAAAAATAAAGTTTTTGAGAATCCAGTTTTTTATTTCTTTTGCAACTTTTAGGAAAATTGTTGCTCTTTCTTTGAAAATCCTTAAAACCAGAAAAGACTTAGTTTTCCATTTTTTGATTCTTTTTGTTAATTCTTTAGAAATAGGTTCAAAAAAAGAAGGCTTTTTTTGGGCAGAACCAAACGGTAGTTCGGTTTCCATTCCCCAAACTGTTAAAAAACAAAAATCTTTTTGTTCTCCTTTGTCTTTTGTTTTTTTTAGTCGAGCCTTCTGAGATAATTGAAATTTAGATTTATGCCAAGGTTTAAGATAAAAAGGAAATAGGATTTTTATCTGAATACCATCTGTTAACCAGTTTTTTGGAAATTCGGTTTCGGATAGTTGAACCCCATTATAAGTGCATTTAACATGCATTTCACGTTTCCAATCCTTTAAATCCTCAGACCACTCGGGAAATTGAAATAATAACATACGGACGCTATTTTTAATTATTATCAATAAAGGTAATATAATATATTTTCTAAGAATAGATTGAGTTACTAAGAGATAACCTCTTATTATTTGAGCAAATAGAAAACTATCCCAAGTTTCTGCAATTTCTATCCGTATTTTTTCTTCTATTTTTGATTGTTCTTCGTCTTTTTTATCAATTTTTTTTTTTTTTTTATTTTTCCACATTAAATTGCGAAGAATTTTTTTTTTTAGCCCCCATATATCAAACGAAAAATAATAAAGTTTATCTATTCTATCAAAAAAAAGGGGAGAATGTACTTTTGCTTGAAAAAACTCCCAAATAACAGTTTTACGCCTTTGGGAACGCATGGATCCTTTAATTATCTCTCGACGAAAATCAGATTGTTGTGAATAACGGATCAAAGCCATTTCATCGTTTTGATCAGAATTTTTATTATCTTTGAGATCTTTGAGATTAGTATAAACCTCGTTATGGGGCTCTTTATCAGTAAAAACCACTACACGTTTTGCTTTTCTTGAACGAATTCCAGGTTCCATTGTTACATT